TATCTAATTGAATAAAAAAAAAAAAAATAAACTACATGAAGAACACATAAAAACATCGTCTGATAGACAATGAGGATTTGTGCAAGTTTTTGAAAACCGTTTGAATGTAGGAATTATTCAAATGGTTCTCAAAAACTCTAGATATATCTCATTACAATTCTAATTCACTCTTCATTTTTTGCATTGTACAATGAAGAATCGTGAAAAGATGAAATTCTAAGACTTTCTTTCTAACTAATTAGAAATTTTCTAAGCTATAAAAAGAATTAGTATCTATTATCTATAAAATATAATTATATATTATAACTTGGACCTTGTCAACCGATAACGGAGTAACGAAATCAGGATAAATTCCTATTACAGATATAAAGAGACAGATCGAAAGAAATAGTTCTCGCGGTCCAGAATAAAAAAAATTAGAGTTTGGTATTTGGTATATTGAATAACTTGTATCCATAGAAAATCTGACGTAACATAGATAATAAAAAAATACTTTTGTAATAGCAATTGGAATGATATTACAAAAGTATTTTGGCATGAAACGATATTTTGGGCTGGTAATTATTCCAAAAAAGACTAAGAATTCTACAACAAAACCAAAAATTCCTGGCAATGCGAGAGAAGCTATCGAGAACCTACTAAACATGATAAATATTTTTGCCATTGGGATAGATATCCCCCCCCATCTCGTCGAGATAAACAAAACGTATTCTATCACAACTCGTTCCTGCCAAGAAAAAAAGTGCAGCACCAATAAATCCATGAGAGAGTATTTGTAAAATGGCTTCATTGAGTCCCATGCCAGTTATAGAACCAATTCCTATAATTATGAAACCCATGTGAGATACGTAAGAATAGGCAATACGTTTTTTAAAATTGTGTTGACCGAGAGACGTTGAAGCTGCATAAATGATTTGTATTATTGCTACTATGACCAACCAGGGAGAGAATCTAGAATGAGCGTGAACTAATAATTCCATATTGATCCGAATCAATCCATATGCTCCCATCTTTAATAAGATTACGGCTAGAAGCATACATGTACTGTAATGTGCTTCCCCGTGGGGATGTGGTAACCATGTATGTGGGGGTATCATCGGCGATTTAAACATAAACTATAAGAAAACAAAAAATATAATCTTATTTCCGATGCTGCAGTATATGATTGATTAGCTAATTTTTCTAAATCGAATGTTTGTTCATTGGAACCATATAAACCCATACCTAGAACTCCTATTAATAGAAAAAAAGAGCCTACTACAACTACAGTGCACAAAATAAACTTTGTAGCCGAGTACAGACTTCCTCCCCATATGTATAAAAGTAAGTAAACAGGAATTAGTTCTAATTCCCACATCATGAAAAAAGTAAAAGAAAAGGTCTCGAGAATAAAATGATCCTATTTGGCCACTATACATTGCTAAATAGAAAAAGATTTCGAGTAACTGGCCAAGCCGCTAAAGTAGTGATAAATCCTGTCAGTAAAATGGATCCTATGGAAAGTCCATCGAAAGTCCATCGATTCCCAGTCTCCAGTGAAAATTAAAAAGATTTATCCATTTTGAATCTTCCTTCAATTGGGTTTAATGGATCGTCCAATTGGAAATGATAACAAAATACATAGGTCATTAGAAGGAGCTCCGGTATACATATAGTGTACCGACTATACACCTTATTTACCAAAAAGGACAATTGAAGAACCCGCAAATATCGGCAAAAAAGAAGTATTGTTAACCAAGGAAATGACTCGTGATAAAGACAAGATAAATCTTTACCAGAAAACCCCGCGCTCGGGAGAAGAATAATATATTTTCTTTTCTCGAGTACGGACTTTTGTCGTTAAAGAGGAAAAAAATGATTCAAGTGAAGTTTTTATCAATAAGAAAGACCCATGCTGCGAGTTGTTTCATGCCATAAATAAACACGGACACTCAAAAAATCCGTTGGGCAAGCGGATTCACATCTCTTACAGCCTACACAATCCTCGGTTCTTGGCGCGGAAGCAATTTGCTTAGCTTTACATCCATCCCAAGGTATCATTTCTAATACATCCGTGGGACAAGCTCGTACACATTGGGTACACCCTATACATGTATCATAAATTTTGACTGAATGCGACATTGGGTCTATAAATTTAAGTTTTGAACACAAAAGATTTTCGATCTGGTAAAATTATAATTATAAAATGATATTGATATCAATCATATATTTTCTATTGTAGATACCAGACAAATCAATGATTTATTAAAATTTTAAGAATCAATAGATTTTAAAATCTGTTTATGAGAAAGGGCCAATATCCTTTGATTTACGTTTGAATAACCATGAAATATGAGTTGTACAGTTGTACATACGAATTCTATTCATGGTTATTTTATTATATTTTCATATTTCATCTTCATCATATATTCATATTTCATCATATATTCATATTATATATTATATTTCATATTATTCATATCATATATATATAATGTTAATATATTATTATTTGTAGATATATAGTGAATATAGATCCTAATTTTAATTGAAATTAAAAATTTACTAGAATTCTAGTAAGTCTAAGTAATCCTATTCATATAGTCATATAGAAAATGTGAATTCTATCAATAAAATATATTTATATTATTAATTTATACTATATAGTTATAGTTTATTGAATAGTTACAGGTAAACTATTTATACGGGATTATACAAGATTATACGGGATAAGGTAATTATGAGACTTTGTCCAATTTTCGTATTGTTTGTTTGCCATAATTCATGAACCCAGTAACCATAGGAAACATATTATTGATATCCACGAATATTTCTTTCTCTTGGTTGAGAGAAGTTATGAATATATAATATCATTATCGTTTTCTCTTATTTATTTATTTTTAATTTATAGTTTAGTAGTTTAGAGTGAATTATAGTGAAACAAGTTGAGATGAAGTTGTCAATAATAGATTACCTAAAGAAATAGTTAAAATAAATTTCCATCATTTCCATCCAAGATTTAATAACTGATCCATTCTCATCCTAGGTAAAGTCCATCTTGTTGTGATAGGAATGAACAAAAACAAATTAGCTTTAGCTAATGTAATAAATATACCAATTGTCATTACAAAGACTCTAAACAAAACATTTTTTTTATTCCAAAAAGTTCAGTAATAGATATGTACGGAATAGAAAAATTCCACCCACCCAAGTAAAAAACTGTTACAAACAATAATATTAGGTTTGATAACCTGCTACTAATTCCTCTTCGGCTTCTGGTAAATCAAAGGGTAATCTTTCAATTCTGCTAGAGAAGACATTAGAAAAACTATAAACCCTATGGCTTGACGCCACAGATTCCCTCCCCAAAACCATATTTTGACTGTGCCTCAATTATATCAACTGTACTTGAACTGTTAGATAATTATAGTCGATGATAACATCACTGCTCCCATCGCTATTCCAAAACCGTACGTGAAACCTAAGCTTCATACGGCTCCTCTATGGGCACAAAAAATGTAAGGTAAGGACTAGTTCAATATTTTCGCTATCTTTGTAGATTATTGCTATCCTTGAACCATAGGTAAATAGAATGTAAAGATACATCGGGGGTTGTAGAGTCCTCAATTAAACCAATAAAATTCTGTCTGTATAGAATAAGAAAAAGCACTTCCGAATTGATCTAATACCTTATAATTAAAATTTATATTTGATCAGCAATAACTTAGTCCTTCAATCAAATACTCGTTATATTCATAAATCAAATACTCGTTATATTCATAAGTATAAAAAATTTAGCATTGAGTTAATGAATTATGATAAGAATTCCCATATGCATATGTATTAAGAAAGGAATATTTTTTTATTATTTTATTGCCATTTTATTTTTATTCTAGATTTATAGATATAATAATTAATATTATTATTGTCTTACATTCTATTTATTTTGTTCCTTTTCTTCTTTCTCAAAACTAAAAAAGTGTATAAAAAACTAAAATAACAAATTTAAATTAAATTAACGAGTTTTTTGTTCCCGAATATCTAACTGGTCCACTAATTTCTTATAACGCCCTTTATTTTTCTTTGACAAATAAGTCAATAATCGTTGACGTTTTCCCAGAATTATTCGTAGACCCCTTTGCGATAAAAAATCTCTTTTGTGCAATTCTAAATGTGAAGTAAGTCTCCGTATATTACTGGTGAAATGGAATACTTGAAATTCAACAGACCCACTATTTTCTTCTTTTTCGTCTTGTGGAATAACTGAGATGAATGAATTTTTGACCATAAAATAAATTAAAATTTATATTTTTATTTTCTGTGAATTTTACCGATCAGGAAAAATAATGATATTTTTTATGCCAGTAATTTTCATCTAGTATAATAGTATAAATCTAAATTGGATTTCATTTATTCATATACTAGTTTATGTTTATTTGTTTTGTATATTTTATCCAATATTCATATACTAGTTTATGTTTATTTGTTTTGTATATTTTATCCAATTTTAAATTGGATTTTTATATTGGATAAAAAGGTCTGATAAATATATGCATTCACGAAATAGAACTATTTTTTTTTTTTACTTTAAAAGGATTCTGCTTAAATTGATACACTATGATCATGTATTAGAATGTTATACAGTCTATATATTTCAGCTTTCATCTACAGAATATGTCACACAATATGTAGGACATCCACTATAAATATAAATTTTTTAATTTTGCATTTGAATTGTATTCATTCTGAATTGTGAATACATATGTATTCTTGACATACTGAAACGACTGCTGTTATTGGTATCAAACCAATAGCGATTCATACAAGCTAAATCTTCTAATCGATAATTGGGCCAAAGAAACAATTTTAATTTAATTAAATTTTTTGCATCGGTGTTAATATGCTTGTCCTGATTAAAAAATTGTCCACGGTTTTTTATTTTGTTTTCATTGCAAAATCTTGGATTTCTATCCAAAACATTCCAATTCTTCGAATTGAAACAAATTCTAATTCTAAATTCTCTCCGATGCCTAGGAGAGAGAATATTTTCAGGAACAAGGAAATCATAATGATTTTTGTCTTCACTAAAAAATAAGTGGCTGTATCGTGGACTGGGTTTATCAAACCCCCCTTTCTTAATATGTCTTTTTTTTGTGTATTTTCTATTCGTTTGGTGCTTTTTCTTATCAACCAATGAAATATCCATAGTTTGATATACAATAGATTTTCCGTCCCTTCTTATAGATAGACGAATTGGTTCAATAATCAATATTCCCTTTCTTATCAATTCTGTAAGAACTAGGTCCTTTTGAATTAGCATTTCGTCTAGATTTATTTCACCTCTTTGAATCGAGGATATGGCAATTTCCTTTGGATTTATCAGTCTAAGTAGGAGACAATATACCCTGATATTGTTCATTATTCTTTGATTCAAGGGATCCGCCCATCTTAATTGAAAAAGTAAATATTTTTTCAAAAAGTAATCTAGTTCCATTTGTTTTTTGCTCTTATATTGATATTGTTTTTTTTTTCTACCCTTTTTAATTTCTATTTCTAATCTTGCGTAATCTTCTTCAACAGCTTTTTTATTCTTTTGTTTTCGTAGATTCGATACAAGATTTCCTTGACCCTGTTCTTCCTGCTTGTAATTTACCAATTCAAGATCTTTTTTATTAGATGATCCACGAGGATTTTTCTTTGTATTTAGATTTATTTTTTCATTTTTATTAAAATTAAAAAAGAGTGATTTGATTGGAATGATCCAAGGTTGAATCTTATATATGTCAAAAAGTAGCACAAATTCTGGGAAGAACCAAGGTACTAGATTGGATATAGTATTATGATTTGATGGGGTATCAGAGAACCCCTCTTGATTCATTCCCATGCAATCAAAAAAGTTTATTTTTTGATTGCATGGTTTGATGTTTTGATGAATCGTAGTAGAAAAAAGATCTTTTTTTTCCATTTTTTTAAAATTTTTAATTTCAATCTTAGTATTTTTTTGAATCTTCATGCCAATATGTGCATTGGTCCAGATCTCAATATTTTTTCTAAAACAAAAATTAAGAATTCTGCAATCAAAATATTTTCTATCCAAATTTGTATTCCTATCAATAATATATCCTTTTTCTAGATAATTATTATTAGGTATACTTACCAATACATAAAATGATTCGGGTTTCAATGTATTGAAATGATATGGAATTTCTCGGTACCCATTTATTTCAAATTCTAATGTTGATCCAGAAATATATGAATTAGGAGGACTTATGTATTTATATGATAAAAGATCATATCTGTAATTTTTTTTCCATTTTTCTTTTTGACTCATAAAAGAATCCGCTGCATAGTCATTTTTTTTCATGGAATGAATTAATTGGGATTTTTTATATAAATCCAATTGGATTGATTCCTTGTTTTGGTTTTGAACCATACAGCGTTGATTGATTCTATTTCGCCATTCTTTAGGTACTAATCGAGACCATTTTTTTTGAGATAGATCGTATTGATAATGACCTTTTAACCAGTTTTTCCATTCGTTCATTACATACGTATGAATTTTATTATGTCTTGATTTGGAATCAAATATTTGGTGTATCATACAATAGTCTTTTAATTTTTCCTTTAAAAAAGGATAGTTTCCTTGATATTGAAATACGGGTCTCAAGTGAGACTTATTAAGTAATTGGGTTTGTGATAATTTGTAAAATACATATGCTTGAGATAGGTAAGATAAGTTCCAATAAGTATTGGAATTTGGATTATTATTTTCAGTATTATGAGTATTTGAAAACAACTTTTTTATAGTCAAAACCAAATTAAACTTCATTGTATTTTGATTTGTTTCATCAATTCCTTCTTGTTCTTTATTTCTTTTATTGTTGTAAATGGATTTATTAAAGATCTTTTTTTTTGATTCAAAGAAAAGTTGTGCATTGATCTTAGGAATGGTACATAGCAAAATATCTATGTATATTTTTTCAATGAATGATTTTAGAAAGTAGTGCGATTTACGCATTAATCGGATATTTTTCCTTTTTAAGATTTTTAAAAAATGTTTCTGTGATTCCGACCTTTTATTATCATAAATTAGAACTGTATCTTTTTTTTTCTTGTCTTTTTCGTTTCGTTCTATTTGATTCCTGATTTTGATTGTCTTATCAGAAAGATCTTTCATTCTTCTTTCTATTAGTGAATAATTTAACCAATTTTTTGTTCTAATTAGAACAGATGATTCGCGAAGAATATTTTTATTTTTTTTTAAACCTTTTTCATTTTCCTTCATTTCATATACTTTTTCTTTTCTCAACTCAAATAATAAAATTGGATTTACTTTTTCCAGTTTTTTTATTATGAGTTTAATAACTATAAATATTTTAGTGACCCATTTTTTTTTTTCCTTTAAAAAGTTTATAACTTGCAAAATTTTATTTTTTACCCTTCTATTTCTTTTTTTGAGTTCTTTATAAATAGGTTCAAAAAAAAAAGGTCGTTTTCGGGGAGAGCCAAAGGGAAGTTCTG